TTTTTCCTGATCAGAAAAATATATGAAAAAGAAAGGAGGTAGAAAAATTTTGGGATTTATGGTTAAAGAAGAAAAAGAAGAAAACAGGGGTTCTGTTGAATTTCAAGTATTCAGTTTCACCAATAAGATACGGAGACTTGCTTCACATTTGGAATTACACAAAAAAGATTTTTCATCGGAAAGAGGTCTACGAATAGTTTTGGGAAAACGTCGACGTTTGCTGGCTTATTTGGCAAAGAAAAATAGAGTACGTTATAAGAAATTAATCAGTCAGTTGAATATTCGGGAGCAGTAATTTAATCGTTCTAATTTTTTTCTTATTTTCTTAGTAGTCTTATAGTAGTCTTAGATTTTGCATTTTGATGAGCCTCGTTTTGAGGAATTCATGGAATAATCCATTTTCATGGAATAATGAATTAAGGAAGAAAGGATATGAGTCTACCGCTTACAAGAAAAGATCTCATGATAGTCAATATGGGCCCTCAACACCCATCAATGCATGGTGTTCTTCGACTGATCGTTACTCTCGATGGTGAAGATGTTATTGATTGTGAACCCATATTAGGCTATTTACACAGAGGAATGGAAAAAATCGCGGAAAACCGAACTATTATACAATACTTACCTTATGTAACACGGTGGGATTATTTAGCTACTATGTTTACGGAAGCAATAACAGTAAATGCACCAGAATTCTTAGAGAATATTCAAATACCCCAAAGAGCCAGCTATATTAGGGTAATCATGTTAGAGTTGAGCCGTATAGCTTCTCACTTGTTATGGCTTGGGCCTTTTATGGCGGATCTCGGTGCACAGACTCCTTTTTTCTATATTTTTAGAGAGAGAGAATTGATATACGATCTATTTGAAGCTGCTACCGGTATGCGAATGATGCATAATTACTTTCGCATCGGAGGAGTAGCCGCGGATCTACCTTATGGATGGATCGATAAATGTTTAGATTTTTGTGATTATTTTTTACGAGGAATTGTTGAATATCAACAACTTATTACACAGAATCCAATTTTTTTGGAACGAGTTGAGGGAGTAGGTTTTATTAGTGGAGAAGAAGCGGTAAATTGGGGCTTATCGGGACCAATGTTACGAGCTTCTGGAATACAATGGGATCTTCGTAAAGTAGATCTTTATGAGTCTTACAACCAATTTGATTGGAAAGTCCAATGGCAAAAAGAAGGGGATTCGTTAGCTCGCTATTTAGTACGAATCAGTGAAATGAGGGAATCCATCAAAATAATTCAACAAGCTGTAGAAAAAATTCCTGGAGGACCTTATGAGAATTTAGAAGTTCGACGCTTTAAGAAAGAAAAGAATTCCGAATGGAATGATTTTGAATATAGATTTCTTGGTAAAAAACCTTCACCCAATTTTGAATTGTCAAAGCAAGAGCTTTATGTAAGAGTGGAAGCCCCAAAAGGTGAATTAGGAATTTATCTAGTAGGAGATGATAGTCTTTTCCCCTGGAGATGGAAAATTCGTCCACCCGGTTTTATTAATTTACAAATTCTCCCTCAGCTAGTTAAAAAAATGAAATTGGCTGATATCATGACGATATTAGGTAGTATAGATATCATTATGGGGGAAGTTGACCGTTGAAATGATAATAGATAGGGTAGAAATAGAAACTATCAATTCTTTTTCGAAATCAGAATTATTAAAAGAAGTCTATGGACTCATATCGATTATACCCATTTTGAGCCTCCTTTTGGGAATCACAATAGAGGTACTCGTAATTGTGTGGTTAGAAAGAGAAATATCCGCATCGATACAACAACGTATTGGTCCTGAATATGCTGGCCCCCTGGGACTGCTTCAAGCTATAGCAGACGGGACTAAGCTACTTTTTAAAGAAGATATCCTACCATCCCGAGGAGATATTCCTTTATTTAGCATTGGACCCTCTATAGCAGTCATATCCATTTTATTAAGTTTTTTAGTTATCCCTTTGGGATATCATTTTGTTTTAGCCGATCTTAGTATTGGTGTTTTTTTATGGATTGCCATTTCAAGTATTGCTCCTATTGGTCTTCTTATGGCAGGATATAGCTCAAATAATAAATATTCTTTTTCAGGCGGTCTACGAGCTGCTGCTCAATCCATTAGTTATGAAATACCATTAACTTTTTGTGTGCTAGCAATATCTCTACGTGTGATTCGTTAAAATAGGATCTTTTTCCTCTAAAATCCATTAACTATTTATCTTCCTTTTCTTATTCTGTATTAGGGTTGATAAGTTAAACTAGATAGCTATATGAGTGAAACAAAACAGCTTATAAATTTGTAGTAAAAAGAAAAAATCTCATTTCCTACGTACAAGAAAAAGTTGAAGTAAACATAAGCAGTGTAAACTCTTTATCCCAAGGTTGTTTTTTTTAATTATTTTAATTAATCATGATATCTTGAAGCGGGCAAGAATAAAGGATTCGCGCTATGGAATTCCATTACTAGAATATTTCTAGTTATTACTATAACTTATAATCATAAGAAGAATCCATCAAAAGTTAGTGAAGGGTTAGGAACACTAAAGTACATAAAGGATTAGTAATGGGGAATCTAAGACATTAGAGATTTTTCCTCATAAAAGGAATCATAATAAGAACTTGAAATTAGTGGAAATTATCAAGTCGTACTTTCTTCAGATTCCGATCCAGAGTATGTTCCTATTCACTTGTTAAGGAAATGGCTATAAAGAACGAATTAACCCTTTATCCCTTTTTTCTTTTAAAATATCCCCTACCTAGGGTAAAGAAGAGTAGGACAAAAGATATGGAGTATGGAGTGCAATACAAAAAAATTTGAATTATTTCCTTCCTATATCCATATTAATACAGAATTCCTCATGAACTAATACCCAAATCTTTTCTTTCATTTCTTAATTGAATTCCCGTAACAAGTGTTTTATTCCAAGATTAAGTTATTACTGAACAAAGAAAAAAAAATTATATTATAAAGGATGAGATCAATTCGGAAGCGCTTTTTCTTATTCTAGCAGAGCAGACGGAATTCCTTTGGTCTAATTTAGGACTTTCCAATATATTTTATTTTACCTAATTCTATCTACGCCCCGGGGTCTAATAACGAAACGAAACAGTCCTCTCTTTTTTTTGATCATAGAGAAGCCGTATGAAGCTAAGGTTTCATGTACGGTTTTGGAATAGCGGTGGGAACTGTGATGTTATCATCGACTATGATTATCTAACAGTTCAAGTACAGTTGATATAGTTGAAGCACAGTCTAAATATGGTTTTTTTGGATGGAATATTTGGCGCCAGCCTATAGGTTTTATGGTTTTTCTAATTTCTTCTTTGGCAGAATGTGAAAGATTACCTTTTGATTTACCAGAAGCAGAGGAAGAATTAGTAGCAGGTTATCAAACCGAATATTCGGGTATAAAATATGCTTTATTTTATCTTGTTTCTTACCTAAATTTATTAGTTTCCTCTTTATTTGTAACAGTTCTCTACTTAGGCGGGTGGAATTTATCTATTCCCTATATATCCTTTTTTGATTTTTTCCAAATGAATAACGCAGTTGGGATTTTGGAAATGACAATGGGTATCTTTATTACATTAACTAAAGCTTATTTATTTCTCTTCATTTCTATCACAATAAGATGGACTTTACCCAGGATGAGAATGGATCAGTTATTAAATCTTGGATGGAAATTTCTTTTACCTATTTCCCTGGGAAATCTCTTATTAACAACCTCTTCTCAACTTGTTTCACTATAAATAATTCACTATAAATAAGATAATACAATAACAGTAAGAATATTTTCAAGACAAAGGCTCTCTCAAACAAGAGAAAGAAACATATCTTTTTCATAGATATTTAGAATGAATATGTTCCCTATGGTAACTGGGTTCATGAGTTATGGTCAACAAACAATACGTGCTACAAGGTACATTGGTCAAAGTTTCATAACTACCTTATCCCACACAAATCGTTTACCTATAACGATTCATTACCCTTACGAAAAATCAATTACACCGGAGCGTTTCCGGGGGCGAATTCACTTTGAATTTGATAAATGTATTGCTTGTGAAGTATGTGTTCGGGTATGTCCGATAGATCTACCCGTTGTAGATTGGAGATTTGAAAAGGATATTAAAAGGAAACAATTGCTTAATTATAGTATTGATTTCGGAGTTTGTATATTTTGTGGCAATTGTGTTGAGTACTGTCCGACAAGCTGTTTATCAATGACTGAAGAATATGAACTTTCTACTTATGATCGTCATGAATTGAATTACAATCAAATTGCTTTAAGTCGGTTACCAATCTCCATAATGGAAGATTACACAATTCAAACAATTAGGAATTCGACTGAAAGTAAAATAGACGAAGATAAATCTTCGAATTCAAGAACGATTACTGATTACTAAACTCGTATTTTTTCTTTTTGTTATAAAAATCGAATAATCCTTTGCTAACTATAAAGAAAAACAAATAACTACTGCTTATTGGAAATTTTTTAAATCAGACTAGATTTTCGTGATATAATTTCTAACTATACAGCTTATACACAAAAAAATATCCTAATCCGTTTTTCTTTTCCTTCCTTGAGTCCTTTAGTTTTAGTCAGTTCATGAAAAATTTTATACTATTTTAATTTCTTTTTATCCATAATGGATTTACCTGGACCAATACATGAGATTCTTATGCTATTTGGGGGATTTGTTCTTATACTAGGGGGTCTAGGAGTAGTATTACTTACCAACCCCATTTATTCTGCTTTTTCGCTGGGATTAGTTCTTGTTTGTATATCCTTATTCTATTTTTTATTAAATTCCTACTTTGTAGCTGTGGCACAACTTCTTATTTATGTGGGAGCCATAAATGTCTTGATCATATTCGCTGTAATGTTCATAAATGGCTCAGAATGGTCTAAAGATAAGAATTATTGGACTATTGGAGATGGGTTCACTTCACTCGTTTGTATAACTATTGTTTTTTCACTAATGACTACTATCCCAGATACATCATGGTATGGAATTCTTTGGACTACAAGATCAAACCAAATAGTAGAACAGGGTCTCATAAATAATGTTCAACAAATTGGGATTCATTTAGCAACCGATTTTTATCTTCCGTTTGAACTCATTTCCATAATTCTTCTAGTTTCTTTAATAGGTGCAATTACTATGGCGCGGCAATAAGAAAACTTAGAAAGAGTAAAAATTCTAAGAATTGCAAATCTAAAATAAATAACTAAAGAATCACAATTTTGATTTAGTAAAAACCATCTACCGCCAACAAATACCTTCTTTCTTTTCTCTTTTGTTGTGTAATTGTTCTATTGTAATTAATTGAATCGGTTCCATTCTTGTCCTCATATTGAAATGAATCGAGATTGATAAGGAGTTAATTAATGATGTTTGAGCTTGTACTTTTTTTGAGTGTCTATTTATTTTCGATTGGTCTCTATGGATTGATCACAAGCCGAAACATGGTTAGAGCTCTAATATGTCTTGAACTTATACTGAATTCAATTAATCTAAATCTCGTAACATTTTCTGATCTATTTGATAGTCGCCAATTAAAAGGAGACATTTTCGCAATTTTTGTGATAGCCCTTGCGGCTGCTGAGGCCGCTATTGGACTATCCATTCTTTCTTCCATCTATCGTAATAGGAAATCAACTCGTATCAATCAATCTAATTTATTGAATAATTAGACTATGGAATAATTGGACTTTTTAATAATTAGACATACAATCCTCTAAACAAAGGCGCACATATAAGAAAATAATATTGAATATTAAGATGAATAGAAATAAATACTATTTTCTTAGTATTATTTGAGAATATACATTTTCTTTAAGTAGGTTATTGCATAGTATTCTTTTTTCACTTAAAGGAATTTTTGTAATTCATTGATATTGCAATTTAAATATTGCAATAATTTATATTGAAAAGACGATAGCCAATTTATTGGCTAATTCGAATTCATATGTACAATTAGTATAATTCTGATTGTTGAAGTCCAAAATTCAAGTCTCTTGGCTCTTTTCACGCTTTCTCACAAACAGATTAAAAAATAGATTCTTATTTTTGAAGTTTGGATAAATCATTGCTTCGTCTGGTGTCTACAATACATATGACTCATATAGTACTAATTTCTTTTTTACCAGATCGAAAAATTTTATGTTGAAAAGAAAAATTTATAGATCCAATGTCACATTCCGTAAAAATTTACGATACATGTATAGGATGCACTCAATGTGTACGAGCTTGTCCAACAGATGTATTAGAAATGATACCCTGGGATGGATGTAAAGCCAAGCAAATTGCTTCCGCGCCGAGAACCGAAGATTGTGTGGGTTGTAAGAGATGCGAATCCGCTTGCCCGACAGATTTTTTAAGTGTCCGCGTTTATTTAGGGCCTGAAACAACCCGTAGCATGGCTTTATCTTATTGATACGTTACAAAAAACTTCATTCGAATCGTCTGATTCCTCTTTACCGAAGAAGCCTGTGCTCGAAATAATCGAGCACGGGCTTTTCTGGTCAAAACGTATCTTGTCTTTATCACTTTATCATGAGTTATTTTCCTTGGTTAACAATACTTGTTGTTTTGCCGATATTTGCAGGTTCATTAATTTTCTTTTTACCTCATAGGGGAAACAAAATCGTTAGGTGGTATACTATATCTATTTGTTTATTAGAATTCCTTCTAATGACTTATGCATTCTGTTATCATTTCCAACTGGAGGATCCCTTAATCCAATTAAAGGAGGATTATAAATGGATAGATATCTTCGATTTCCACTGGAGATTGGGAATCGATGGACTTTCATTAGGATCTATTTTATTGACAGGATTTATCACTACTTTAGCTACTTTAGCAGCTTGGCCAGTTACCCGAAATTCGCGATTATTCTATTTCCTGATGCTCGCAATGTATAGTGGTCAAATAGGATTATTTTCTTCGCGAGACCTTTTACTTTTTTTTATCATGTGGGAGTTAGAATTAATTCCTGTTTACTTACTTTTATCCATGTGGGGAGGAAAAAGGCGTCTATATTCAGCTACAAAGTTTATTTTGTATACTGCAGGCGGTTCCATATTTTTCTTAATCGGAGTTCTGGGTATGGGCTTATATGGTTCCAACGAACCAGGATTAGATTTGGAAAGATTAATTAATCAATCATACCCTCCAACCTTGGAAATACTTTTATATTTTGGCTTCCTTATTGCTTATGCTGTCAAATTGCCGATTATACCTCTACATACGTGGTTACCGGATACCCATGGGGAAGCGCATTATAGTACATGTATGCTTTTAGCGGGAATCTTATTAAAGATGGGAGCATATGGATTGATTCGGATCAACATGGAATTGTTACCTCATGCTCATTATCTATTTTCGCCCGGGTTAGTAATAATAGGAGCAATCCAAATAATCTATGCAGCTTCAACTTCTCTTGGTCAACGAAATTTCAAAAAAAGAATAGCCTATTCCTCTGTATCTCACATGGGTTTCATAATTATAGGAATTGGTTCCATAACCAACATTGGACTCAATGGAGCTATTTTACAAATATTATCCCATGGATTTATTGGTGCTACACTTTTTTTCTTGGCAGGAACGGCTTCTGATAGAATGCGTCTTGTTTATCTCGAAGAACTGGGGGGAATCTCTATTCCAATGCCAAAAATTTTTACTATGTTTAGTAGCTTTTCAATGGCTTCTCTTGCCTTACCAGGAATGAGTGGTTTTGTCGCAGAATTAGTAGTCTTTTTTGGCCTAATTACTAGTCCAAAATTTCTGTTAATGCCAAAAATGATAATTACTTTTGTAATGGCAATAGGAATGATATTAACTCCTATTTATTTATTATCCATGTTACGCCAGATGTTCTATGGATACAAGCTATTTAATGTTCCAAACGCAAATTTTGTGGATTCTGGACCACGAGAACTCTTTATTTTAATCTGTATCTTTTTACCAGTAATAGGAATTGGTATTTATCCAGATTTTGTTCTCTCCCTATCCGTTGACAGGGTAGAGGCTCTCTTATCCAATTATTATCCTAAATAGGTTTTTTAGAAGTATAATTAGATGTATTTTGAATTTTTGAGAACCCCTTTGAGAAGGAGTTCAAGGGGTTCTCAAATAAAACAAATAAGTAAAAAAGTTCATTTCATGAAGGTTTTATTTTATGTAATCATTTAGGTGTTAATATAAACGAACCATAACTATGTAAACCTATTCCTAATAGATTGATACCAAAATAGCAGATCCAAATTATAAGAAATCCTATCGAAGCTACAAGTGCAGAATTCGTACCCTTCCAATTTGGATTTGTTCTACTATGTAAATAAATTGCAAATATGGTCCAAGTAATAAATGCCCAAGTTTCTTTAGGATCCCAATTCCAATAGGATCCCCACGCTTCATTAGCCCATACTGCTCCACAAAGAATACCCATGGTTAAAAGGGTAAATCCTAGACTAATGACACGATAACTCCAAGAATCCAAACGCTCCATTAATTGATATTTGTAATAATTTGGGAATGAAGGAACAGAGGTGCTTTTTAAAGCACTTCTTTTTGCATAGAAATCACTAAAAAAATTCGAAAAGAAATGGAAATTTTTTCGAAATCTAATGATTAGAATAGCGGAAGATAATAAGGATCCGCACAAAAGAGTTGCATAGCTTAGTAACATCATACTGACATGCATCATTAACCACTGAGATTGGAGAGCAGGTACTAGTATTGTGGATTGATGCATTTCAGTTAAAAGACCCGATGTGGCAAAGCCTTGCGTTAAAATAGTACTTGGTGTAGTTATTGTGCTTAAATCATTTTTAGAGTTCTGTATCTTAGGAATGGTATGAAGAATATACAGAGCCCATGAAAGAAAGATCAACGACTCATATAAATTACTTAATGGAAAATGTCCCGAAGAAGCCCAGCGAGAAACTAGGAATCCTGTTATAGAGAAAAAAGTAACTATCATTCCTTTTTCTGACGAGTCATGTAATCCCCCAAATCCACGAACTAATAAGGTTATCAAATGAATCGTAATCACAATGGAAATGGTTGAGAAGGAGATATGAGTTAATATATGTTCTAAAGTTGCAAATAGCATAAGGGGAAGGTCCCATTACAAAATTGTAAATTTCGAATTGAATCCATTTTCTAATCTATTGTATTCTTTTTCGAGAATGCCGCCACTCGGATTCGAACCGAGATGCTTGAGCACTGCTTCCTAAGAGCAGCGTGTCTACCAATTTCACCATGGCGGCTAACTTAAAATAATAGTTAACTTAAAAGAATAATAGCTATTATCTCGCGAATCGTCGAGATTGGGAAAGTTCATTAAATTTAGGAACATTAGAGTCTTCATTAAAATAGACTTCGTTTATTTAGTAGTATCATTGCGATTCTTTTTACAATAAACTCTTGATTTGCCTAATGGAAACACTACTTGAAAGAGTTGGAACTCCTCTTTTATAAGTTGCAATATAGAACTTCTTTTTTTTTTTTTTATTAGTTTCTCCTTTCAATTTTGAAAATTATTTCAATAAAATGGACAAAATCAAAAAAGGTTTGTTTCTATTTAATGATGAAATTCAAATGGATAAATAGAAAAGGCTTTTTGGATTTTTTAAAAATTTTAAATTTTTAGTATAGAATGAAAGTCTTTATGCTCTTATTAATAGGATTTACTAACGTTAAACCACTTATTTTGGAGAAAATAGATGGAAGTGGTAAGTCCTATTGCAAGAATACTCCACTTTTCATAATAGAATTCTCATATTTTATTATGAAAATTCTATTATGAAAAGTTCATTAATCATTGATAGGAAAAGAATACTTAGCACACAGTATACCAAAACTTTTATTCCATATAGCAGATATCAGAGGGGTTTGTTCTAAGAATATTGTGTTGAGTAATTCGACACATAAAAGTACATTAATTAATTAATTAATCCAAATTATTCATATTAAATAATTGGAATTATTTTTTGATAGGTCAATTCAGATTATTCCAAAACCGTAACCTTATTATTTGTTTGTTGCCCAGAAAAACCCTTTGGTTTTGGATGCTCATTGCCACTGGAAAATGATTTTGATTTTGCTAAAGAATAAGCGTGTACTATGGAAAAATAAGTCTTTTTCTTCCAAATATTTTTACGAATACGCTTTTTTGAGATTGAAGTACGTTTTTTTGGAACTGCCATTCAAAAAGGAAATTACTTTTTTCTAGTTATATGTGAAAGACATCTATTGCCGCAAATAAATCCTTCTTTCTTTTTTTTTTTTTCTTGGTATTTCTACTTAGATATTGAAAGATACTGAAATTCTGAATTATTTTTTACTTAAATTTTGTCTAATCCGGATAAGACATAAGACAAGAATTTTAAAAATTTTTTTATGTATATATTTTATACTTTGTTTTAATAATATAGAATATATAGAAAGGTTTCCTAAATCTATTTATAGATATTTAAATATCAAGTATACTCCATATATAGATATATGGTATGGAAGCCTAGCCCCTATATAAAAGGGTGGGTAAAAAGAAGGGAAAATTCAAATAGTTAATTAAAATGGTATTCCATAATGGAATTCCAATCAAAACAAAAAATACTGAGTCTCTTAAACAAGGCATTCTAAAACTTAGGTAATTATAGTCATTAGAATTTCAGTTCTATATGAAGTAATGACTATTTGCTAATTTCTTAGAAACATGGGTTTTCTTTTTATTGGAATTCAATTAATCAGTTACGAAGCAAGAGAGCTGCTTCATCTTTGTTTTAAAGAAATATCCAAATTAATAGTAAAGTAAAAAAATGCAACCTTTTTTTTGTATTTTAATAAATATCCTTATTTAGGTAATAACTAGGTAACGAAGTTATTTGATTAACTTTTTTAATTTAACCAATTAAACCCATTCTTCATTTTTGCTTATCTCAATGAGATAAGCAAAAATGAAGAATTCCAGTATTTTTTCTTAATTCTTTTTATTTATTCCTTCAGAAAGAGATAAGAATTGGTTTGGTGAATCGGAAACAATTTTATTTTATAGAAAAATTTCAAGTAAAACTTTCAATTTCTTTTCTTATGGAACATACATATCAATATGCATGGGTAATCCCTCTTCTTCCACTTCCAGTTATTATGTCAATGGGGTTTGGCCTTTTTTTTATTCCGACAGCAACAAAAAATCTTCGTCGCATATGGGCTTTTCCTAGTGTTTTATTCTTAAGTATAGCTATGGTATTCTCAATTCAACTGTCTATTCAACAAATAAATGGAAGTTCTATCTATCAATATCTATGGTCTTGGACCGTCAATAATGATTTTTCCTTAGAATTTGGATACTTGATTGACCCGCTTACTTCTATTATGTTAATACTAATTACTACTGTGGGAATCCTGGTTCTTATTTATAGTGACGGTTATATGTCTCACGATGAAGGATATTTGAGATTTTTTGTTTATATAAGTTTTTTCACTACTTCTATGTTGGGATTGGTTACTAGCTCCAATTTGATACAAATTTATTTTTTTTGGGAACTCGTGGGAATGTGTTCCTATTTATTGATAGGCTTTTGGTTTACACGACCAATCGCAGCGAGTGCTTGTCAAAAAGCTTTTGTAACTAATCGTGTAGGGGATTTTGGTTTATTATTAGGAATTTTAGGTTTTTTTTGGATAACAGGTAGTTTAGAGTTTAGGGATTTGTTCAAAATCGCTAATAACTGGATTCCTAATAATGGAATTAACTCTTTACTTACTACTTTGTGTGCTTTTTTATTATTCCTTGGTGCAGTTGCGAAATCCGCACAATTCCCTCTTCACGTATGGTTACCCGATGCTATGGAAGGACCCACCCCCATTTCGGCTCTTATACACGCAGCAACTATGGTTGCTGCGGGGATTTTTCTTCTAGCTCGGCTTTTTCCGCTTTTCATATCTATACCTTTGATAATGACTTTAATTTCTTTAGTAGGTACAATAACACTCTTCTTAGGAGCTACTTTAGCTCTTGCTCAGAGAGATATAAAAAGAAGCTTAGCCTATTCTACAATGTCTCAATTGGGTTATATGATGTTAGCTCTAGGTATAGGTTCTTATCAAGCTGCTTTATTTCATTTGATCACTCACGCTTATTCAAAAGCTTTATTGTTCTTGGGATCCGGATCCGTTATTCATTCAATGGAACCTCTTGTTGGATATTCACCAGATAAAAGTCAGAATATGGTTCTTATGGGCGGTTTAAGAAAATACATTCCAATTACAAGAACTACTTTTTTATGGGGTACACTTTCTCTTTGTGGTATTCCACCTCTTGCTTGCTTTTGGTCCAAAGATGAGATTCTTAGTAATAGTTGGTTGTATTCGCCCTTTTTTGGAATAATAGCTTCCTTTACTGCAGGATTAACTGCCTTTTATATGTTTAGGATATATTTACTTACATTTGATGGGTATTTGCGCGTTCATTTTCAAAATTACAGTACCACTAAAGAGGGTTCCTTGTATTCAATATCCTTATGGGGAAAAAAGATATCCAAAGGAGTTAATAGGGATTTTGTTTTATCAACAACAAAGAATGGAGTTTCTTTTTTTTCACAAAATAGCCCAAAAATTCAAGGTAATACAAGAAATAGGATAGGATGCTTTAGTACATCCTTTGGGGCTAAAAACACTTTTGCCTATCCGCATGAAACGGGAAATACTATGTTATTTCCTCTTCTTATATTACTGTTTTTTACTTTATTCATTGGATTTATAGGAATCTCTTTTGATAATGGAGCAATGGATAATGGAATAGCGGAGTTAACCCTATTATCAAAGTGGTTAACTCCCTCAATAAACTTGACTCAAGAAAGTTCTAATTCTTTTATAAATTCATATGAATTTATTACTAATGCTATTTCCTCTGTAAGTCTCGCTATCGTCGGTTTATTCATAGCATATATCTTATATGGATCCGCTTATTCTTTTTTTCAAAATTTGGATTTAATAAATTCCTTTTACAAGGAAAGTCCGAAAAAGTACTTTTTCGATCAAGTTAGAAAAAAGATATACAGTTGGTCATATAATCGTGGTTATATAGATATTTTCTATACTAGGGTCTTTACCCTAGGTATAAGAGGATTAACCGAACTAACGGAGTTTTTCGATAAGGGTATCATTGATGGAATTACCAACGGTGTGGGTCTTGTTAGTTTTTGTATAGGAGAAGAAATTAAATATGTAGGAGGAGGGCGAATCTCGTCTTATTTATTCTTTTTTTTATGTTATGTATCCGTGTTTTTATTCTTTTTTCTTTCTTAACGTAAGCAATTTACGAGTTCCTTGTCTAAATAACTATCCTATCCCCTCCCCCTTCCTATCCTCTTTTACCATCTAATTATCTCCCTTAAGTATTGTATAATAGTTCGGTTTTCCGCGATTTTTTCCATTCCTCTGTGTAAATAGCCTAATATGGGTTCACAATCAATAACATCTTCACCATCGAGAGTAACGATCAGTCGAAGAACACCATGCATTGATGGGTGTTGAGGGCCCATATTGACTATCATGAGATCTTTTCTTGTAAGCGGTAGACTCATATCCTTTCTTCCTTAATTCATTATTCCATGAAAATGGATTATTCCATGAATTCCTCAAAACGAGGCTCATCAAAATGCAAAATCTAAGACTACTATAAGACTACTAAGAAAATAAGAAAAAAATTAGAACGATTAAATTACTGCTCCCGAATATTCAACTGACTGATTAATTTCTTATAACGTACTCTATTTTTCTTTGCCAAATAAGCCAGCAAACGTCGACGTTTTCCCAAAACTATTCGTAGACCTCTTTCCGATGAAAAATCTTTTTTGTGTAATTCCAAATGTGAAGCAAGTCTCCGTATCTTATTGGTGAAACTGAATACTTGAAATTCAACAGAACCCCTGTTTTCTTCTTTTTCTTCTTTAACCATAAATCCCAAAATTTTTCTACCTCCTTTCTTTTTCATATATTTTTCTGATCAGGAAAAATAAAAAATTATGTCAGTTATTTTGAAGTTATTCTAATCTCGTACACACAAAAATTTGCAATTATTCATCTACTGCTGGAATTTGGATTTATTTTATCGATGCAAATTGGATTTTGATAGAAGAGTACATTCTTTCTAATATTTTAGATAGAAGAAACATTTCTTCTATCTAAAATATTAGAAAGAATTTTGCTGATTTATTTATTGCTATATCCAATTTATGGAATTGATACACCATTTAATTGATATCATTTAGCAAAATGAAACACAGCATATGCATCCATCTTTCGGCTCGAGAATTTCACGGGATAGAGATATGGTATAAGAAATAGGCTATTAAGTAACTCTAAATGAATTGTGGATACATCTGTATCCTTAACATACTGAAACGATTGCCATTATTCGTATCAAACCAATAGCGATTCATACAAGCTAAATCTTCTAATCAATGGTGGGCCAATAATGAAATTTTTTGCATATGTATTAAGACGCTCGGCCTGATTTCGAAATTGTCCAGAGTTTTATATGTTGTTTTCATTGCAAAATGAGGGGTCTCCTTCCGTAACTTTCCAATTACGAGTACGAGAATTGAAAGACATGAAAATTCTCAATTCTCTACGGCGTCTAGGAGATAGATAGAATATTTTCAGGAACAAGAAAATAAGAAGAATCTTTCTCTCTATTCACTATCATTCCGCGTCTTCGACTTCTATTAGTTTCTTTTCTTCTTTAATGCAATAGCTATAGTTTGATATAAGAATCCATTTCTCAAAGTAATGGAAACCATTCTCTTATAGGAAATGGTTCGAAAATCCCTATTCCACCTTTTAGGTATCGTGAAAAGTTATACCTGTGAAGATCGTGCATTTCAGTCAAATTCGGATCCGTTTTTTGAGTCCATGATATAACCAAATTGGGTGGATCCTCCACCCGTTTAGCTAAGAAAGAATAGATACAGAGGTGGATAATAGATCG